TTCAGTCTTGCATCAAGTTTAGCTCTTGATGTATTATGCGATCAATGGCTTAGGGGCGGAATTTGCTCTGACTTCCACCTACAGCGTATCATGATCACATTGTCAGTCAGTTTCTATCCTCCACAATAGCAAAAGTAGCTAATTGCATAGTATGAAAGTTCTAAAAAAGGGTAGACCCTTTCCTTTTGACTATTCTGTATGGCTCTGGATATACTACTTTATATGTTTAATTCCATTTATCTAAAGTAAGGGCACTAATGAGTTCTCTCCCCTAGTCACTCCACTCATCCATCTTAACATTATTCTCATTTCCGATGTAGAGCTTTCTTCATAATGAGCTTGCTTAATTGGCTCATCTCTTATTCACATCTTGGCCTTGTCTCACCCAGGTTCATTCCTTCATCTTTTCTCTTACAATTTATACCTCAATACAAGACTCTTATTGATGACTGACTTCTATTACTTACTGGGTTCATTTGACTGGGGCTGGCATAGAGTAGAGCACCTATCTACTCAAGAGTCTCAGCACTACAAGAAAGATTGGTTCTGTCTTTCTTCTTGAAAGTCAAAGTGCATGTGTTTCCATTCCTTTTTTTGTTCTTTCTTGCTAAGGTAATAGATTAGTGGCGACTCTTGGAGAGACTAGCTGTACCTACACCCTTTCTTGGGGTCAATATGAGCAATGCAGTTCATCCAAGGAGAAAGGGAATTCGAATTATAGAGCTTGCTGTAGTAAAGGTATGTGCGTAATTCCAGTTGCCTATCTATCTCTTCACTTTCATTTTCTCTTAATCTTTCCCTCGACGTAGTTTTCTAGGACAGGGCTACTTGCTTGCCTGCTTCCTCGTATTTCCACTCAGTCAGAGCCAAGCGATGCTAGCTACGTTTTAGTTTGTATTTATTAAGTCAATCATTCCCGGCTTGCAGCTTTGGCTTTCTGTTTTGTCGAGAGAGTGACTTGCTTGTGATTGCAGGAGCATCGATCTTTGCTTAGGAAAAAGAAAACGTCTCAACACCTCTTCCCGCAACGGCCTATTATACTGACTTATGACTAAACAAGTCCGAGCACATTTGATATGGCTAAGGCCTATGATAGAGTGGACTCTGACCCCGGTAAAAGCTTTTCTGGGTGACACCCTTAATAGATAGATAGTAGGGGCGCGGTGGAATAGCGAACGAGACTGGAAGGTCAGGTCACTCTATCTTCTCTGGGGTAGAGGCAATGTTCAGTGCACTTTCGAAGACATCCGAGTTTGAGGTGAGGAGAGATGATGGTACGGATGAGAAGGGCAGCACGAGAACGAGCTTTCTTTCTAGCGGGAGCGGCCCCCTTTCCATTGAGAGTCCTCCTAAGCGGGCTTTACCCGAAAATAAGGTATCGAGACCTACTGACATAGATTAAGCAGCTACTAGATCCCCCGTCTTGTCGAAGAATCAAATACTTCGTTCTCATCGATTGGGATTGACTGTCCAGACAAGAAAGAAAGGAGAGTTGATAGCTGTGATGTGAAAGAAAGGTTAGACAGTTGGGTTGATAGAGAGAGGGTTCTATGCCCGGTATCAAGCGATAGAGAATAGCAGAATACCGATCCACTACATCTGAAGCAAAGCCGGCCTTGCCTGTTGAACTTCTCTCATCCCGTCCTCCAACTGAATTAGATGCCATCCTCGTACCCGAAGGAGATCAAGCCTACCATTCCGGGCAGCAAAGCATTTACAGCGCCTGGTTCTTACTCAGAGTTCAGTGGCAACACAGTCCCTCCTAGATAGAAAGCTCCAAGTAAACCTTATCTTCTGTTAGAATGTCCCTATCGAGTTCCATAGCCCTTGATTAGGATAGCTTTGAAGCAACTCTTTTTGAGGGATTGACCCGTAAACAAAGTCTTCCTTCGGTCTGAACTCATGGTACTTGTCTTAAACTCCTATTTTCCTCTTATGCTGGCCGATCTTTCCGAAATGTCTGATGCGTTCTCACCTGCTGGCATCACCTCATCCTCTTTTGGAATAGGGTTTTGAACTCTTGTCCGGCTAAAGTTTGATCGGCTTTCACACTTCATGCTAAGAGTTCTTCTGCGTCCACGCCTTATTCTATCTCTTCCCCCGGGACTGACATCAACCATCGGTTTTTGGTACCAACTTGATCCTTAAGATAAATTAGGATAAGAAAGTCCCAAGGAGAGCGGTAAAACAGAATGGATTTCATAAGTTGAGCAGAGGTCCTCATTATAGTATTCTACTAGCCTCATATCTCGTTAGAACGGTTCGCTTTCTCCCCTGCCGAGAAGAAATCTTCCTTCCACAGGGAGATTGACCGCTCCTTAACTCATGAAAGCAAGTTCCACGGCAGGATTTCTTGAGCCAAGATCAGAGGAAGCAGTGTCGCATAAGCATTCAAGAAAGCTAAGACTAAAATGGAATAGTTAAGGGAAGGGTGGGAGTAGATCAGTCAATTGGACTCCTTTCCTTGGCTATTGAAGAAGCTCTTAGAGGAGCAATTCCCTGTGTTAGCGGAACTGGGATAGCCTCGTAGAAGGAAAAAAGGGTTCAGGCGCTGTTCTCAAGTCTAGTTGACGAAGCCGAGAGGGAAAGAGGCTCGACGGGAGCGGACTCGTGATCGTATAGATTGCCTTGTTACACAATTGAAGGGACAGATTTCGAGCGAGCGGCTTGCTTCTCTGGAGAAAGATGGGCTGGTTAGGCAGACCATGATAGAAGGCCAAGGACAGGAGGTCGTGAAAGTGCTTTGAGCTTTACTAATAGATAGAGGTGGCAAGCTTTAGAGAGTAGGAGCGAGACCAAGGTCCGAGGCTACTCAAGAAGTTGAGAACTGGCTTAGATGGGCTTGACTTAGACGCCCTTCCTTTTCTACTCTCTGGATAAAAGCAATCAGCAGCCTTTTCTTAAAAAATGGGTAGCTGGGTTCTCATCTTTTATCCGATTATATATAGGGAATCATCAATTGCTTGTGAGATCGATCAAGAATAAGAGCGCTTTCTTCGATCCATGGGTAGCAAAACTTGCTCTAGCCACAGCTTTGGCTTGAAATATTGATCTAACTCGCCATCATCGATGCATACCTAGATCCAGATACCTCGGCTTCGGCCACCCCCTACTTGCTCATTCGCAATTACTACCACAATAAAGCTCTCTCTAATCTAAAAGGGCTTATGCACTCTACTACTTTATTATGTTATGGGGTATCGAAGACTGAATTTAGCTGCCAACCCTAGTCAGCTTTGTGCCAAACCTTTCTCCTTTTCATAATAATAAGGGTTTAAGCCTTTAAGCTTAAACCTAACGAATGGAGCTTTAGCTTACTAAGCGCTGGTTCTATCCCGGCCAAGCAACCAAAGCCGGGGACCTAGGTGATAATAGTGAAAGAAAGAGAAGGGGAAGAAGCTGATCGTAGACCACCCTTTCTTTGTGTTATACCTCTTGAAAGACGGTTAAACACAACCAAAGGGAGGAAAGAGCTATAAGGAAGACTGATTCACTCGCTTTCGAGAACTAAGATTTACAGTCCCGTTCGGCGAATGTTCTTCCGGGGAATTCCACTCTTCTTTCATAGATTGGGAACAAAATAAGCACCAGTAGCGTATTGAGTTAGATGAGCTACATGAGTTTTATTAGCTCCTAGCACAGCACATCTGAATTCACTATAGGGTTAAGAGTTACTTGCTTACACTGCTGAATAACCTTCACTTTAGCGAGCTTCCGGAGAAACTACATTCAACAGGAGAAACGAAACTTTGAATAGAAGGATCAGTGCCCGTAGCAGTCCTGGAGTTAGGTTATGATGGTCGTGATGAGCTCTACTAGAAAGAAAATCTCTTCTATTCATAGAGGAAGTGCTATCTAAGGGGCTTCCCAGCCCTTGAATTCCGTTCCTTCAATCCGGAACTCCAGATGTGTAAGTAGCGGCCAAGCGGCTCTGTCCTTTTCAAAGAGGTTATCCTTCTCTGTCCCCGCTTGTTAGTGTTATAGGATAGCTCCCCATTCAAGTAAGTCACTTTTCCCGGGTACGCGGTTGCTGTCTTCTTTCTAGCCCTTTGTTTAAGATTGGTAGCAGTCCCTTTTTAGCACCACCTTTCCTTTTCTTCTCTTTCAGCAGCCTCCAATCGTAGGCCAGCTGAAGACCGAATAAAGCAGTTCAAGCCCGCTTCTGATCTCAACGATCGCAATCCGTAGGCTAAGAGGAAAGAACCTGAAACCTTCACTTCAGGATAAACAGAGTCTCGCGGGGAAGCTGAGATTGCCGTGGGGGAGGGAGCTGGGTCCGTAGCTCATGTTCAAGCAGTCTACGCCCGCCCAGGAATACAGATAAGGAAGTGCAGCCGAAGGTAATGCAATTGTGGAATTCCGTTCAAATAGAAAGCTTTTGCTTTTGGCCAGTTCAAGGTCAGTCGTGAGCTGTAGGCTCAGATAGTAGCGAACCAGAATCAATTCCCGTAGTTGCATAAGGGGGACGTTGAAAACTTTCCAGCAGATAGTATGGAATACTCTTATCAAAACGAGCACTATACTCTTTCTTAGGGCAGAAACATACTCAAGGAACGCAAAGCTAACCCTAAATATTTCATATTACTTCAGCTCAAAGCAAAGAGGACTGCTACTGTAACTGCTTGACTAAGTCCTCGGTAGAACTCTTCCTTTCCACTCCTGACATCCGCTCTGAAACAAGCTTGGTGTATGGCGCACCGCAATCAACGGATGTGAGTGAATGCATTGGTAAACTAAACCCCTGGAATTGCCTGATCTACGACCACCCTCTTTCCCGGCCTTGCTTTCACTAAATAGTACTTACTTTACTTCATTCTACAGCGGCGCAAGTAAGCTTTGCATTTGAAAGGAAAGAACTACACAGGCTTCACTTCAACTCTGAGCTTCTTCTCGTAGCTCTTTGAAAGAGATACAAGACCACTGGCGAGTTTTCGCAACCCATTGATTTTCAACCTATTAGTAAAGGATTTACAACCACGCCTAGTTCCCTTAGTTCCGAGCCTACCGTTAGGAGAACTGATTCCAAGGCGGCAAGGGGGTCTTGAGACTTTTCTCGAGAAGCCTTCTTTCCCCCTTGCTCCTTTGCACCTCCACCCTCTCCTCTCTTGCTCCCGACATCGCTTCAGCGGACGATGTCCCGATCCTCGTAACCGAGCTCTGATACCACGTTGTCACGCCCTTGGCTCGTTCAATCAAGCGTGATGGCACTTAGCTTGTCACTCCGCCTCGTGCGGCCTAGCTAAGTCAGCCAACGACCCGTGGGTAAGCCTAATCTAAAGGCTCGAAGGTTGGAAGCGAATGTAAGTGGGCAAATGTGGGAGAAGACACACACAAGTGTGGAGGAAAGAATCACTATACTTGAATAAGAAATGTACAAGACAAGTGAAAGGTTGTACAAGGCTTTACAAGAGCTCTCTAAGGCTTACAAGTGCTCACTCAAGGTTGGCTCCTAGATGGCCCCCATGGACCCCTATTTATAGTAGTGGTTGCTTGGGAAGTAAGGCCTTGGTGGCCAAAAATTTCTGGGAAAGTCGATGGCTAGGTCGGTGGCAATGAGCTTGGTTAGCTGAGACCAAGAAGGGATAGAGTTGCAAGAGTTGATTAGCCTGTCTTTTCCTTCTCAAGGCGGATGCCTACCCTAAACTCCTCCACGGAGGGTAGTGGTAGTAGCAACCCTATGATTGCCGGGGGTTTTCAAGGAGAGTTCAAATCTATCTATTAAGTAAGATGGGGAATGACTTGTCGTGGTCTCGGGCCGTCACGATTGCTTTGGGAGGAAGGATGAAATTAGACTGTCTTACGTTATCTTCCCCAATGCCGGAAGATGGGGACCAAAAACGGAAGGAGTGGAGAACAAATGACTACATGGTGATGTCATTGCTCATCAACTCGATGTTGCCGGAAGTGGCGGAGACTCATTTGGGTGCTAGGACTTTCACTTAGTTGGAGCTATGGGAGGCGATTCGAGAGTCTTAAAAGCACAAGGAAAAAATAGCTAAGAAGTTGGAAATCTTGGATAAGATTATCCGGTGCAAACAAGGTCCTCTATATGAGTCTTATGCTCAACTCTTCCCAAGGACTTCGGAGTGTTTGGAGTATGAAAGGGTGAAATCTTCCGCTTGTGTGAAGGAAGGGAATGAAGATCTTGAAGAGAAGAAACCATAGCTCTAGTCCCATCTCTTTCTGTTATGGAATTGGATAGTGACTCATATTCAATAGCATGGGATTCTATAACAGCCGGATATGCCTATTTATGGTATACTGTAAGAGCGGAGTTGCCCACTTCTGAAAGTAGCCCAGCCGAGAGTAAGATAGAGATCAAAGTCCCCACATCTGATTCACGTGCAAAACCTTTTTGTCCAATTGCTTGAAGCTCTGTCAAAGAAGCTCTTCTCTTCTTCTCTTCCGAAAGCAACTTCTTTTTCCTAAAAAGAGCTTATTCTTGCACAACTCCTTCGTCGAAGAACCTATTCGCTACGCCCCTTTGTTTGCAAGGTCACTCGAGATAAAGTCTTTACGCCCCCCCTAGCGTAGTGCTTTTCTACGCCCGCTTGCCCACAATGAAATAAAGATCACTAGAGAATGTTCCTCTATTTCTTAGGGGAGAGATCGAGAACATTGGACTGAACTGACGGCCTTCTACCAATCATTTTCAATCCAAATCATATCTTAGGCCCGTTATCTATCGTAAAAACCGAAAAAGAAAGCTCATCGGCCCATTTTAGTAAAGGGGACGTCCCACCCTTTGTCTTACTTCGAGGGCATTCTTGATGTTGATGTAGTAGAATCAATTAAAAGCAATATCTACTAGAGGGCAGGGGGACGGAATAGAGCTTATAAAGCTTACTTTACTGAAAGCGCTTAGAGTCACTTGAGAGAACAAGAATCATTCTTCCTTCTAGTAGGACTGAATACCGCCAATTAGTGCTTCAATCGGGCTTTTGGCTTTTAGTCGGGGTTAACGCACTACTTCTTTCTAGAGATTTCTTTATATAACGTCATTTCTTCTAGCTTCTATAGGGAGAGACTATATGGTACTTCTTAGAGTTCGAGTTGGATTGGATCTAAACTTTCTCGAAAGCTTGCTAAAAGTGATTCCCTCGAGAGAGCTTGCAAGTCCAAGATCTGGTCTTCTCTTTCTCTGTCGGCGACTACGCTGCTAGCTTGACTTCCAGCTGCGGGAAATCGAACTCATTGGATTGGCATCTGGATTTGATTCGGATTGTTGTTGGTTCCATTCAAGCTAGAAGAACTTTTGGCAATAAAGCCCGGAAGAGGGAGGGAAAGCCATTCAGTCAGTAGGGTTTGGCATTGGCATTGAATAAGCTGTTTGCGTTGCGGCGAATCTGCTCTTAGTTAGAAAGAAGAGGTTGGAACTCTTGTTGCATGGTACGGCGTTCTGGTCAGAGAATAAGCGTATGAAGAAGAGTTTCTAGGAACTTTCCAAAGGATCTCCTTCTCAGGATGGAAAGAAGTACGCAATAAAGTAAACTGTCCTTTCAAGGGAAGTCGAAAGCACTGACCTTGGTCCAATTCACCCATAGGAGGACTGATTCGGAACTTCAGAAGGAAAGAACTTATTCATTCGGAAGAGAGGAAAGATGGACTTGCATCGTCTTATAAGGAAGAGTTGCTTCTCTAATTCAACTGGACTTGAAAGCAACCTGATCTACTCCCACCCTTCGCCTCTTGGCTCACCTGGGGTAGCCCCAGCCTCTCCTTAAGGTAATAAAAAAAAGAATGCTGCTTGATTGAACGAACATTGTAAGAACCTTTCTAACTGACACCCCAGTCATAATGCCATCCACGTCTTTTTTTTTCTTTTTCAAAATTTTGAAAATCCGAATTGTCCTTATGATTTTTTTCCATAATAACTGGCAGGTTTCATTAATGAAAAGAAAAGCGGAGGCCCACCATCTGCTAGCATTGTGGTTTGGAATCGATTCTTTATCAATGGCCCACCCTTTCTTTGAACCTTGTCAATGATCGAACTTAAAGATATAAACTGAGTGCCATTTGATGAGTAACTGAGAACAAGGGAGAAGGATATGGAAAGGATGAAGTAATGAAAGAGGAAGTCATTGCTAATAGTAACGACTTGTCACGATCCATTGGTTCATATAGAATCCATGTCCTAGGTGTATCAAAAAACATTCTTTTCGCTAAACGTATATAATAAAATAGAGTGAAAGGGTCCACTCCGAAACCAAGAGGGTACTAACTAACAGCTGAGTCCTCTCCGAACCGCAGGAGATAGTTGCCCATCATACGGCTCACCAATTTCACTTGCCTCTATGGGAGGCTCGCTCCGGGCAGGTTCGGATCACTTACAATACACGGCTCTACGAAGGTGGGTTAGGAGCATTTTCAATATGATTCTTTTCCCGTATTTGTTCGATCTCTTCCATCTCTGCCCTGCTCGTTGTCACCTATGTTGAAGAAAGGTTTGTTTGGAACCCTATAGAGAATGAAGAAGGGCCAAGGATCTTCCTCTCAACAGTGCTTCTCGAGGCTCCACTCTCCCCCCTGAATAAGTAAGGCCCCGTTAGCCTGGGCGAAGATAGGGATAAGGAGTAGAAGCAAGCTACCTTAGCTCTGCCAGGCACTGGACAGGGGTTAGCTCTGTAAATGTGTAGAGCCAAGTGTAGTGTGGTGTAGTAGTAGGCACTTATAGGCCCCTTCCCGGCTACTAGATCACTCCAGTGCTTCGGGTACTACGGACCCTCTGCCATCCATTGCAGCAAAGCCGTTTCATGAGCGGGGGGGCTAAGCGCAGTAGTTCTTTGAATCAAACGTTGAATGAAATCGATTCTTTTAAATATATAAAAATGGAAATCGGATAGGATAGATGGATAGATCTATCTTTCTATTCATATAGAAAATAAAATTTTGAGTAGCGTAGCAAGAAGCCCCAAATCCTTGATTTGGCCAGGAAAGACTGCACTGCTTTGGGCCCAGGAAGCGAAGGGAATGAGCTCGGTCTCCTTTCCTTCACACTTATTTTTCTCTGCGTCCGTTCCGCATGCGCTTTGCGCGCCATTGGCGCTTTGCTCTCTTCTTATTCTTCATTGGACGGTTTGGATGGACTTCGCCGTTCTTTCCCAACTCAAAAAAAAAGGCTGTATCACATCGAGATGTCGATTCGTTTTCCGCCCTCAATGAGATGGGGAATTTTGAACCTCCTATTTAGACTTTTGGGCCCTTCATCTTTCTGAATTTAGGCCCGGCTCGCGTCGTTCCAACAACCGGCGGGGAGCACCTCAGTATACGATCGTGCGCAGTAACTGGGAGTCCTATTACACCTAAGGCCAACTTCAATTCACCAAGGTTCATCTCGTGTAGTGATTGTGGACTCGTACAAGGATATTGAGTAGACGGTTGATGTATCAGGCTCGACCCTATCTTTCGTAGCATGCATTCCCATCCGTGTCGCAACTGATTCGGTAAGCTACGTGTCCGGTGCACGGAGAACTGCCTTCGGTCCCCCAAACTGACTTACTCGTGGCAACCTTCCGGCCGCCCAACGACCTATAACGCTAGTCACTACTCCCACTGGGGCTAGGAAGTAAGCCCCACAACCCAAAGCGGCGAAGAACAAATAGAATTTACTACAAAAGCCGGCTAACGGGGGTATTCCTGCGTATGAGAACATAGTAATAGAGAAGGTAATAGCCGAAATAGGATTCGTTTTGGCTAGAGCGCCCAAATCCGCTATATATTTGACACGGGTTTGCCGTAATGCTGAAACTATAGCGAATGCATCTATCGTCATTGATGCATAAATAAAGAGACCAATTAGTAGTGATTGAATTCCTTCTATGGTTCCACATGAGAAACCAGTACGAATATAACCTACATGTCCAATTGAACTATGAGCTAGAAGTCTTTTTACTTTCGTTTGGGCCATGGCGGCCAGTGCTCCTAAGATCATAGAAGCAATGCTGCAGAAAAAGAAGATTTGTTGCAATGTAGCTCCATAGGAACCATAAATAAAAACACGTAAAATATTAGCAGAAATAGAGATTTTAGGCGCAATAGAAAAGAATGCTGTAACCGGGGTGGGTGAACCCTCATAGATATCAGGTGCCCACATATATAGAGTCAAAAGAGATATGGAGTCCGAAGGGGAGGGGGGTTTTCTTCGGGGCTCGAGAGATGGAATAGATAGGGCCCCACAAGTTTTTAATTCGCCGCTAGGGAATTCACACGAAAGGGAACGAAGAATTCTCAACGAAAAAAGTGCTCTCTGAACCGAGCGTGAAAGTAGTTTTCCATCAGACGGCTGTTCCCGTAACTCTACTCTCGACTTGGATTATATATCCAAAAAGGTCCGCCCTCGGCCATTCCACACGCTGCCTAGCAGAGGCGTGGTTATCTGAAGTGGATTCTCTCTTTTGTAGTAGATGCCGAACCTGCTGCTCTATTGACTAAGAAGGGAGCGAGCGCAGCAGGTACATGGACCCCTTCCTTTCTGTTGTTGCCAGCGCTTTCCCGGGCCGAGCCGGAATTCTTTATTAGAAAGAGCAGGCAAAGCCCAAAGGCTGCTATCCCAATAGGCCAGCGAGCGGAACGAGGAGAAGGCCCGGCAATCATACCACTGCGGTAGAAAAAGTTTGTTCCCTTCAGATAACAAGCACTGTAGGCCATTCTCGGTCTTCTTCGTTTTCGATGAAAAACAAATAGAATTTGGATCTCCGTTCAGCTGATCTACGACCACCCTTCCCCTCTCCCTCCCTTCGTCGAGCCTTTCCTTTAATGGTTAGAGAAAGCATTCTCTTATCTGAACTTGGCGGGCATTCTTTCCAGCCTGACTCAAATAGGGAGTGGGTTTGGTTTGAACATAGGCTCAAACATTATTTGAAGGGTCCTAGCTATGCCATGCGTTCAATACAAAATCTGGAAACCAGCGGACAAAAAGAGGGCGCTTTCCTGTGTTGCACTGAAAAAAAAGTAAGATAAGAGCTCTCTTATCTTAGGTTTCTTCCTTCCGCGCCCGCCGCCGCCCGCGTTAGAAGAGAAGATTAGCAAAGCGGGAAAAGACAGAGGAAGGGATAGAAGCATCTTATTCTCTTCGCGAGAACTGGAGGATCAGAGAAGCATTCGGAACGAACAGGCTCCGCGTTCATTTATTTCGTTTTTCGTTGGCGGAAAGGCTCCACCAATCCATTCGGGGCTTCAGAGAACCCAAAAAGAAATTTGACTTGATTCATAGATAAAATCAATAAGAGATAGACAAGAGATATATAATATATATAGATATCTCTTTTTCTCTAAAAAAAATGGAGAGAAAAAGAGCAGATAGAGAAATTCCCCTATATCGAACACTCATTCCTATCTATTGATAGAAAGAAAGATCTTCGTCAAATACCGGACTTTGCCTTTTTTTTGAGGAATTCTTCATATCCAAGGCAGCTTACCACAAGCACTCCACCCCATACGACTAGTTGGGGGGGCTGTTCGCCTTTTGAATCAAACAAAGTAAGTAGTAAGGTAGCGTAAGCTACTTTCATTCTAAAGGAAACCGAAGAACCAACCTTTAGTCAATAGGAGCCCTACTTTCCTCTTTGCGACCTCATCACTTCCAAAAAAGGGCAAACCTATTTCTTAGTCATCGGGCGGAGCGCACCTTTGGTACTTCAGTAGGGCGAGCTCTTTGATAGTGACTTCTTTCGTTTGGTAAGGCGACGAAAGGCTACTTCAATCTAGGAAACAGCCGGAAACTCGAGAGGGTCGCCTTTGAAAGCGTTCGCCGGTAACCATCACTCTTTCCTTTTGATTATGTCGTGACGCTGACTGAATCCAATCCATAAACCCGGAAACGAAAGTTCGTTCCCTTTCGTCAAGTAGGTAAAGTAGGCATACGAACCACTTTAGCTTTGCCTTAGACTCTATTGAAACAAAGCAAAGAAGAAGGCAGAATGGAGAAAGGAAAGGGACAAGGGCGGTCTTGCTTGGCGCGAAGGCTGCTGGTTCGGGGGTAGGGTACAGTACTAAAGGTCCTCGGACTTCCAGGCGGTTTTTCTTTTGGGCTGCAGTTTACCGTTGGATCTCGCCAATACAGCCTCCTATAGTTTTCGTTACCGAGATATCTTTTTTTTCATTGTTCCCAGGGATTTATTGGGTAATCTGCTCCCATACTGCAAACAGTCAAATCTGAACCTTGTCGCTCTTCTTTCTTTCCTCGCGGGCAGGAAGCACACCAGCAGCGTGCATTGCGTGATTCTACTGTGTTTTTTGCACTTGACTGGGTGGACAGTTGACCGGAAGAGAACTTCGATTCGCCCGGCCAGCAGGCGGGCGGCGTGCTTATCTTGTGTGACAACACTACAGAGCGAGTGGCTCTTCTAGGCGGGCAGCTGTGTGACAACACTCCAGAGAAAGCGGCGCTTTCGTTTAACATGCTATGGTCTCAACGCCCTTACGAGGTAGTGATGAGTTTTACGCGCTCTCCGCCCGGCCCGCGCGCGGTTAGGAAGATTGGCCGCAATCCGAGCGGTACCACCCACCCTACCCTACCACCTATAGGCGGCCGTCCGTACTACAGCCGCCCGAAAAGGAACTGCAGTGATCTTGAACAGGGATCCTACAGCGATAAATAGAATCCCCATAAAAATACCACTAGATCGAACACCAGTGATTTCGTATCCGGTCAAAATCTTGGCTAATTGATCGAAGTGGGTAGCTCCAGTAGACCCATAGATCATGGAACAAATAGGGTGGGTAGGCCCAACCACCACACTACACGTATAGACGCGAACCCCCCTCGTTACCGTACGTGCGACTCTCACCGCATACGGCTCGCACAAAGACTCCTAAACCCATCCCGAGCCTTTTCTTCCACCTCTCCTCTCCAATCCTCGATCAAACTTGCGTTCTCCGGGCGCTATGAACTGGGTGGGGGGTCTTTCCTTCGCCTATCGTATGTATCTCGTCCCGAACCAAGGCAAGTTGTTCTTGCGAGCGCGTGCGTGTAGGAAGGCCGACCACTACACTACATAAGCTAAAAAGACGGAGATTACAAGCCGGAAGCGACTCGCTTCTATTCTCGTTGGGATTGGATATAGATAGAGAATCTATAGATCCTAGTAGTTCGCTAACCTCTCTAACTAACATACGGATACAATTTCACTTCACGGCACAGCCAAAAAAGAAGGACTTTTCAGCGGGTTGGCCTTCCTCCGCTGACGAATGCCTTCTTTCTCTGAAGTCTACAACAAACAAGTGGGAGAGGCAGGATTCGAACCTACGTAGAAAAACTTCAACAGATTTACAGTCTGTCGCTTTTGACCACTCGGCCACTCTCCCCTTCCCGGGCCGAGGCCCCCCTCAATCAATGGGTTCTAAGAAGGAGGGCTAAGCCCTGAATCAATAAGCTTATTGATTGGATTGAAGGCTTAGCTAGCGTTCCGGGAGAATCTAGTCATTTAGTCAGTTCATAACAATCTCTGTAAAGCAAGGGGCAAAGCTTCGTAGACAGCTTCCCTCTCATGTAGTCGTCGGCCTTCCCCAGCCCCCTTCGTCGCTTCTGGCGAAGCTGCGAGTTCATGAGCAAGTGAATGAACAAGCCAGCGAGCAGCGAGTGAAGTGACTGAACGAGCCATGTTCCTAAAAGGAGTGACCATCTTTGTTTTCTTCCCCTATCCCCTCCCCATGTACGGTTGGGCGCTAGCGCTTGACTAATAGAAAAGAAAGTCAGGCTCTTCTGCTGAGCGAAGCTGCGAGCCTACCCTTCTCGAGCTTAAATAGCTTACGCTTACCAAGCCTAGTCTACTAAAATAGAATAGGGCTACAGCAAGCAAGCTTTCCCCCTTCGTTTGTTGTGGGTCGCGCCTTACCGCAGGTTTCGAAGAAAATGAGTGGAGATCTTCCTTCCTCCTTGCTAATTACCAAGAACTTCGTTGCCGCTAGTGGCGAAGAAAAATTCTACCATCTTACCAAGAAAAGGGCGTTAGCGCAAGGGTGGGAGTAGACCAGCTTATCTAAATAAAGTCAATATTTCGCTTTCAGGTGATCGTAGACCACCCTTAATCCCTTGCTTCTTCAGTCTACAAGAAGCTGGCAGAGCTTTAGCCATGCCATTGGACTATATCCATCTATCCTACCTAAACAGTAAGCCTTTTCTTGTTCGTTCTTCGAATGAGGCTAGTGGAGACTAATTCCTTCCGGCTAATGAAGATAAGTCTTCCCATTCATTCTCAGTGGATCCTTCTTCTCCCTAAGAATTGAACGAACCAAGTTCACCTATACGAGAGTGAAGAATAAAAACCAACAAGAAACTTCCCACTTTGGATGTCCCACGATTCTGCTAGTTTAGAAACTAAGGAGAAGGACAGGGTTCGCTAGGTCAAAAAAGCGAGAACTATCAAATCTCCCCAAGTAGGATTTGAACCTACGACCAGTCAGTTAACAGCCGACCGCTCTACCACTGAGCTACTGAGGAAGAACTCCCTTAAGGAAGCCGACTCTCGTTCTTTGGACCAACCTATGACCGCTTCGTCACTTTTTTTCACATACACCGGGAGAAAAGGTTGCGATAGCAAGCCCCTCCCCGGCCGGAGGGCCTCCAGGACAGGGGGGCGGCAGTCAAGCATTCACTCTCGAGATTCATATTGATCAATTGATCTCCGCGCCCTGCCAGTTCGCTAAGTAGACTCACTCTACCGAAGGTAGAACTATTCCTGCCAAAACCAAGAGAATTCTCATCCTAGGAGTTAGCAGGTATGATAGAGTCCCCTCTCTGTCTGTCTCTCCGAGTTTCTACTACTAAGTAGCACTTCTGCTATGCTATTCAATCATAGAATCGATTCCGATAAAAAAAAGCCCCTTCTATGTTATTAAGAAAGTATCTGACGATCCCCTGCAATCAAACTCAACTTCGAGCCTATCTAAACTAAAGATAGGCTACCTTTCTTGCTCGTTAGCGCTTTTGATTGCAGCTAGCGCGCCCTCTTTCTTAAAGTCAAGTTTCTCACTTGTTAGTCAAGCGACAAGCGCTTGCCTATTTGAGGATATTTGAAGAAGTTTGGAACCCTATACAAACAAGGGGCTTTTCCCCAACCTATACAAGGTGCTGGTCTCGATCCCGCTTGGTGGTGCCCTTCTCGATGATTGTTGACTCAACATTTCTTTCGTGCGGGTTCCAAACCTCCATCCATCGAGTCAAGTAATTCGCTATCGGAAATTTTTCCGCCGCCTATCTCATGCTTCTTCTTTCTCCGAATTGGTTCCTAGTCTCAGTCAATCAAGATTCACCATCAAGAGAGGGAAGAGCCTTTACTTTAGGTTAGGCCGGTCTCGTCATTCACGCAATTTCCTCGTCCATCCATCGATCGCGCGAGTACGCATCCAGTCAGCACATAGCGAACGAAAAAAGCGTTCATCCTGGACAGACGCCTCAATCAAAATTTCTATCAATTGATTCCTATTCATTCGGTCAAAGTATCCACGGCCTTTTCACGCCCTTCTACTGAGAGGTGCACCATGTTGATAGGAATCGGCAAAGACCCTCTTGTACACGTCCTCGAGGGCAGCATTCATGGCAATCATCAGTACTTTCTTTCGAGGACATGGTATGGCTTTGTTCTTGGTGTTCTTTAATAGATGTCGAGTGCCGCTTTTCCCTGTCCGAGAATCTCCATCTGCTCTAAGTGAGCGAGCTAGAATCCTTATGTCAGGTTGGTTGTTCAAATTTCTTCGCTACGCCCCTTGCATTTTCATCTTTTTGAAAGCCCAGACTCATTCTTCTGTATCTTCATTAGTCCTATTTCAGGTGCAAAGCCTTTTCAATAAAGACATTTTTCTCTCCCATTTCTCATTTTGTTGATTGAAAGAGGATAAGCGCTATCCATTGAGTAAAGGGGGCTTTTCTACAGTGATTCGGGCGGTTCCCGTTCGCCTGCTCTCCTCATAGTCCATTAGTGGGTAGGGTGGTAAACTTAGAGGGCGCCCGCCTCCTCTTCAGACGTGTCCTCGACAACCTGGCGGTTGTTCGGTCTCCGCTTTTTGGGGCGGGAGTACTTGGTCGTTGGGCTTTCCTTTTTCTCAACCAATTCGGTTGTGTCAGCTCTGAGATTGGTCTAACATTTTGTTATGAGCTGGCTGGATAAAGATGAATTGAAAGTCAGATAGATTTGAGTTCAAGTAGTAAAGGACCTTCGATCGACCATGGGGCGTATTCTACCCTTTTTAAATGCATTCTATTGAAGCGTCACGTAAAAAGCTCCTTCTCATCTTGCTTGGTTTTGAAGTTCCAGAATGTTGTCTGTGGATTTTTAACAAAGGAAAGCCCCCTTCCACTATGCCATTTGATTGATTCAAGTTCCGTGCTGCTCGCTACTCTCCGAGGCCAAGGACGGGGTCGAACCGTCATTCCAGGATTTGCAGTCCGATACATTTCCATTATGTTACCTAGCCAAACTAGCCATCTCATGTGCCAAAGTAAAAGGGTTGTTCTTCCTTCCCCGCTCCCTCTTTTTCTACATATGCGGTGGCGGGCGGAGCGCTCTATATGACCGGCGGCGGGTTACCAGAGAAGAGGGTGGTCGTAGATCAGCGCTACGCACCTTGCCTTGCTCAATCTTCCTTTTCTGATTGAAAGTAGCAAGCCACTCCACTACTGGTACAGAGGCCATATAGAAGGTTGCTCATCCAGCCCAGCGGATCCATTGTTTATGCGGCAGTGCGATGGAGCTGAAGTAAGCCCCTTTTTTTTTGTAAGGGCTCAAAACTAGGCGTCTTTGGACGTCCGAGACGCCTACTATACTCCTAAACTACAAGCTAGCGCGCAACGGCTGAAAAGCCGTTGTTGCTTGCTGCTTGCAGGCTCGAAAATGGTCGCCCTTTTTCCCTGTCTCCATTCTGATTGATTCGCTTTTTTTGCGCAAGCGACAAGCGCTTGCCTTGTTGTGTTTTATTTTGTGATCTTCTGCTTTAGTCTGCTTCGGATAGCCGGGATCCGACGTTGATTTCCGATTTCAATGTCAGCTCTAGGTTTTGGGCGGCCTATCTGGTTAGTTCAGCTATCATTGCTGGAAGCTTCTGCGCTTGTTCGGCTTCGTACTCTCCGTCCGCCTATCTCATACTCTCAAAGTATATTCTTTTGGATTTTCTTTCTTGCATCTTTCTATCCATAGGTCGGCTTTGTGCAGATAGATGTTTGCCGGGGGAGATTGGTGCTCTTTGAGGTATACCCTTCCGGTGGGTTGGTTGTTCCCTTATCTGTCTTTTCCATTCAGTGCCCGCACTGCGTTAGAAAATCTTCGTCTTCGATCTTTCTTCGCAACCAACGCAATAAAGAAGTCTAACAGTTTCTCTCGGCATCTGTCTTTTATTTTAAGTCATTGATCATCTATAAGCAGGGGGGTCTGCATTCACTATTAAGCCTACTACGCTCGTCCATTCCAATCTAAGCGATTGCCTGCCCTTAGACTCCTTACGCTGTTCGACCGAACTCGTTGGCTTTGCGTCGGTCGGAACCCGATTCGAGAACTTTCTTTCATAGATTTTTTTCACTAAGTCATCGCCAGCAATCAGCTCTTATCCTTTGGTGTCAAAGGGCGAGTTCCTTTCTTGTCTTGTCCAAAAACTTTCTTTATTCTCACCTAACGGCCTTGGAGAAACGCAAGGTTTTACACAATTGGCCTCTTTATCTTGCTCTTAGTCTGTCTAGCGCCTTTCGGTTGGGGTCCGCCCCGGCTTGGGTTCTCTTTTTTTTGAGTCTTGAGGGCAGTCAACGTGTCAGCCATTCTTCTCCCATTAGACTTGTCAATTTTTTTCTCTTTTTCCTTCTCTCTTCCTCTACTTTATTTGACAGGAGCGGAGAATACCACTCTATTAATAACAAGAAAAAAGTAGCAATTCAGTTTCAGTTTGAGCTTGGAAGCAACCTGCTATCGATAGGCGAGAACAGACTGCTATTCTATTATGGCCGGCTTGGAGACATCAGAGGAAGACCATCATCTCTATCCGGGTACGATCATAGCTTCATTCATTCGTTGAACCTTGGGGATAACCATTAGCATTGAGGTAAATTACCACACCACCTCTATCATACATACGACATTACACGATGCGAGAGTGCATGGTCAACACAGACCTAAAGCGCCTACGTTCTGCTTGCAGCCAATACAACCACCACAACCTAACTTGCACGAGATTCAACAACCGAAGCTACTAGTAGTCCCGAGGGGACGGCATCATCCTATAATAATAGTTAGAAGTACTGAACAAGCGTCGGTCCGGGGAAAGAAAAGGAACTCGCTTTAACCTAACGGTTACAATCGGAACAAAGGTTATTCTGTTCATGCTTCAGACGATCTGGCTAATTCTATATTATATACTTCTATCTAATTATAGATTAGAAAGGCGAACCTATAGGCCTGTTTTAGCGCCCTTCCAATGCAGTTAGGTTTACTTTGGAAAGGCTACTAAAGACCGGGTGAAGAATGAAAAACGTTCGCTAACGCCCACGGGATAAGATCTTTTTTAGATCAGCAACGAATGTCTTGTATCTATGAAGAAAGATTTCTCCCCGGCCCTGAATGCCATACCTTGCTGAAGGCGATTCACGAGAGAATCGCGCACTGTTCCGCGAGATGTGAATGCCCGTGATCTGCTCGGTATAGTGATGGATTTCATGGCCGACGTCTAACCGGCACGAATAGGCCGACATGAAATCCCCGCGGAGCATTTTTTCTTTCGTCCTCGGACGTTCGGACATTTTGTTCCGGCACTTGCGTTCTCATGCCCGGAACTCCTCAGAACACCAAGCAGCAGAAGCAGCGAAGCTTCGTAGACAAGGCGGCTCGCTCAGTGCTTACGAACGAAAAAGTGTTTGTCGATTAGGTACGGGATACCTAATCCACTGGAGGGCCTCTGAAAGGGTTTTCTAGTTGATCACTAACCTTGGCATTCCCCTTTCTTGCTCATTTCTGTTATTGACGTATTTTGCAGCGCTGGACCATGGACTCTTACTTGGCCTAATTAGGCCCTTCTTCAAGAGATCACCCACTTATTCCTGATTCAACCTGAACTACGTGAGAGCTCAAAGCTAGTCGAATCCTTACTTTTTGTTATCCCGCTCCTGAGCCATAGCCACTAGGATCAGAAGTAACGGCTACTGACTTTGGATCACTTTCATCCGCATTTCTTTTTTTTCTTTTCTTCTCTTATGCCGGGTCTGGGGGAGGAGGAATTTTATCTGGCCTCTTTCGCCCTAGGTCTGGGATCGATCCCCTTTACTTTAGCCAAGGAAAGCGGTCCAATACCAGCTTCTTCTATAGGACCGGAGTCGTCAACAAGAACTGCAGATACGATCACTCTGCCATCAACAGGAAATCAATCCGCATCTGAGAAGTCAAGTCTCATCCCGTGCTTTCGGGCGATGAATCTTGGCTTGGTTTTTCCACTCTATTAAGATTAAAGGTTCCCAAAAATGCATTTAAGAGGAACTCCCCCCTTTGCCTGCTTTGATTAGGACTTTGCCCCGGGAAGAGCTCATCGGGGAAGAACTCAAAAAAGAAAGCAAAAAAGTCGAAGTCAGTCGGATTCGCTAGCCTTTGGGCTTAAAGAATCGCTCTTTGCTAATAGACTGGACTGGCTTAGAATCAATGCTTTGACCGCTAATGTAGAATATAAGAACGTATTTTTGCCTTGTCCGGGGCCAACAGAGTCATTCTTACTGACTTAGCTAATTCAATTCTTTCTAATGGGATGCCCTTTTATAATGATAATGAAATGCCTGCCTTTCTACAAAGATCCCAATCCCAAGAAAGAAAGTAGGAATATTGGCTTGGTCCATCCCTTCGTGGAGCACAAACAAGATCTATAAGCAAATAGATGAATTCAAGGGCGACGAGACCAAGGAGCTGCTTCAAAGCCCCAAATTCTTAGTCATTCGCTCCCAAAATAGGGTACTTCCCCGCCCCTCCTTCCCCATTATGACTTCTTCTTCTGTGCGGTCTGCCCCCGTCTTCTTAAGGAGGTCTTTCTCCATTGGTTTATTGCGGAGATAGGTTATGCAATTATGACTTATTCAAGAGGCCCCCCTTCCCTACTGGAGCGCTAACTCCCATTTTTTTTAGAGAATCCTTGCCTTTTCAACTCTTTTAAGGTGATCCCGGGCGGTTGATAAATAACTCTTCTTTCCTTAGTGAAGGAGTGACTCACATGATTCAAAGGTGAATCACATAAGCTAGAGTGCCTTTCCAGCTAGTCGTTCCAACAGGAATGCTTAAGATAACGAACCTTGACCAACTTGTTCAAAAACAGAGGTCAGCCTCTTCATCCTTCAAGCTTTGAGTGGACCGGGTAGCGTCAATCAGAGTGAATGAAAGGTCAAGGGAACAAGCAACGGATTGAACAACGTTAGCGAAAGCCGTTGCGCTAACGCGCATCCGTTTTCTTGCTCGTCTTCCTTGATCTTTGAATATGGAAGGAAGGCTAGAATCTTCTTTCACAATCGCTTTCAAATCTTCCGAATCAAACCTTTCAGTTCGATGAGAATCAAAAAGATCAAAGCCTGCAGGGTAAGAATAATGGAATTCGACTAGTTCAGTTCAGTTAGCAATTCAATCAGCCTTAGCTAATAAAGCAAATATCCTTCCGCTTCAACCCAATCTTACTCGAAGAACTAGTTATGTTTGCCGGAAGTACGGTCAGTGTGAAGCCGGGGTGGCACTGTACCTGTGCTTTTCAGTATTCAATAAGCCAGGAAGGAAGTGCGCATTCAGCTGTGCTTCTAAGTCAGCTTGGCTTGTGGTTGTGGATCGAACTATGACTCCAAATAGACTCGGGGTTGGGAAAGGCCGTTGATATTCGTAGATCGTGAGTTCATTCCCTTGCTTTTGGGCGATGATTCGATTCTTCTGGGCTTGTGGCCACTTAAGAAAGAGTTCTGCCTTCTAGCCAAGCCTTTGAGTTTGAGACCAAGTCAAGCTTCCCGGCAGTCAACCAAGAAAGACTCTTTCTCCCCTACTTCAGAAATGGAAGTCAGTCTGCTTTCCATCTTTGCTTTGTTCACATCTGCTCTTTCCAGGACAGGTTATCTCTCAATCAATGTATTCACGCATCTCGAAAGAGTTCAAAAAAGTAGTCCTTCCTCCCAGAGCTGAAATAGCTGGGCTTATTCCTTCAACAGAGGTAATGCTGACTCTTCTCCTTCCTGGTACTTTTGAATAAGGCAAGGCCTTTACCTATTCCCTATCACAACCACTTTCAGTAGAGGAATGAATTCGTCTCAAATCAAAAGAATCTGACTCCGCACCTTCGCTCGTCCCTTTAATTAGGAATCTCACATCTCGATCTCTCTTTCCGCTACTAAGGAAGATTGAAGCCTCTTCTTCCCGAAAACATCTGCAGACCCTGAGACCAGCCAGCCGAGCCAGAAGCCTCCTTTCCTTGCTTCGACTAATTATCTACTCCGGTCTCTCTAAGCCCTGAAACCGTAACTATACTATGGCTATGTTCTCAGATCAGTCTTTTCCTTTTCTGCTGTTAAAAGATCTATCCTCTTAAATGAAAACCTTTCCCCGGGATCAACTACTTTTTATACGATAGGCACGACTAATCCAAATGAAATTGATTCAACAAGCGCCATCACAGCTTCTCCCTCGGGTGACTTCGCCCCCTTTACAGACGTTAACAATCGCAGCTTCTTCAACTGGAGCTATTCTTGTGACAACTTAAGGAAATTTTAGTAAGGCCTTTGTTGCCCCGGAAAGACCACTCTCTTCCTTTAATACGTCAATTGCCCACTCAAGCTTGAAAAGAGCGGATTCGTTCAAGCAAGCTAATCACATTCCCCTTTCTAGGGTAGGGGTACGGTACGATGTCATTACTCTCTTTTGCTCCCTCACTCCTTGAAGAAGAGCGAACAGCTGATCTTTCCTGGTCGTCTGATTCGGTGCACCCAGCTGTCTTCGGCTCCTTTTCCTAATTGACCGTTCTTTCAAACAAAGAGTGTTCCCGGCTTAGGGCGACCTCATAGAGTTCGGGAGAGTACTCTGGTTCTTTCTCATATGCCTCGAAATCTTCAACATCTGCGAAATTGGAATAGACAACTGGAGTTGTAGGCAGAACTGGGTTGGAGGTTGAGTTCTTTTTTTTTATTATCCTCGCTGCTAGACGTCCTCTTCTTTCTGATGTAAGGGTGACTTTCTTTCCTTTTTCTTCTGGTAGTTAAGTAAGGTCTCGTCGCTTCGTTGCTAGTGAGTTCTCTCTTGCTTCTAGTTCTTCCAAGGCTTCTTCTTGCCTGGCTTACGCCAGGGTCTTGTGCCACAAAGAAATGAAAGGAAGGAAAAATGGGCATACTAACGAACGTACTCCATATAGGCCTAGGATCGATACATATGAAAGCTCGACTGAGAAGGGCGGATGCTACTCAAAAAGCCCTTTTCGCACCTTTTGAGAGGTCCTAAAGACCGATCATTTTCTCGTTTTGGATTAGCAAAAGCTTCCATTCTGGACTCGCTCATACAGAAAAAGAAAAGATGAACCAATAAGATTTCCGAATTCCGGCAGTAAACTAAGCCCAAAAGAATGGTATCGTGTGTGAAAAGAAAAAAGAGCAAGGCCCTTGCGTCTTAGACGCTTACATTTTCTTGCTTGAGCAGCTTAAGCTGTGCCTTTGCAAGCAAGGGATCTCAACCCGTACTAATAAGGGTACGCTTTGAGATCCTTTCGTTCTGGTATGAGGGAGAATTTCAGATTGTAATCACCTGCGCTTTGAGTTCATGATAGGACAGGTTCTGGCACGTATATATAGATGGGCTACCGCTATGCCCCTTCGATTCCGTTTCGGATAGCTCTTCCGGGATAGATCGATCCTCTATCTTTATTGTGACTGCTTCTCAAGTCGTTTTTCTTTCTCCGGAAAGAGAATCAAGAGAGCTAGCTTCGGTCTCACGTAGCTCACCTAAGAAAGGACGGACGAGTGAGGATTGGCCGAGGGGAGTTCATGATGTACCTGGAAATCAGCCAATAAAAAAAAGACAAGTAGAAGCCAGTGAAAGAGGAGGAGGCAGGGCGAAAGAGTGCCAGTAGGGTACGTAAACGGGGACAGATCACATTTGTACTGGTCAGCTTTGGGCTGGAGATTCACGATTGGCTGAGCGTGCTTTGGCAGCTCGTGGTGGAGTACTCTCTGACAGATTCGCTCTATTATTGGCTCCTATTCAAGAGGGAGTGATCAGGATTAAGCCGCGTGGCCATACCCTATAAGAACAAAGGACTATTTTATTCACTTTTTGAGGTATCGTACTCAAATCCGTACGGGGAAAGGACAATTATTCAGCGCACTCAAAGTGGATCTGGTTCACTATTAATTCAAAGCCAGGGTTGAAATGATCCTTGTTAGGAAACTAATACAAGAATTCTTACTAATAATAAAGGGTTAAGGGCCTCCAAGGCCTATAAATAGAAGCTTCTTTCAATCTCTATTTCGCAAAGGGAGACGGGACCGAACTTAGAAGTAAGAAAGAAAGAGAGTAGCCATGGATATTGCCCAAAGACTTTCGGCCATTCAACAAGAAATCCAAACCGTGGAAACCGAAAAGCTCCAACAAGAGCAAATGCTGGGGCTGATATGGGAGCATCCGCCTGCTATCGATCCAGAGATCGTAGGAAGAGTAATGCAACAGATAAGGGACCGCATTCGCGGTCTGGAAGAAAGGAAGAGGGTGCTGCTCGAAGAAGAGCAAGCACTCATTGTGCAGGCTGTCACCCCCGGTCACCGGGGAGATTAGAAGCGTGACTCTTTTTAGTTTTAGAAGGTTTAAATTCAATAAGTGTCTGTAGACGTTTGTTTTCATGTCTGGTGTTCTTTGTCTTTTTTTAGTGGAGATCTACTCCGGTGCTTACTGGAGATAGACTCCTATCTATGCTAACTATCTTTGTTTGGTTTTATTTGTTATGTTTAATTAAGTTCTATGTCTTTTGTTAAATGAATATGTTGTTAGTTAACTTTGTAATGTTGTGTTTAGTTGTGTGGCTGAAAGTTGTCCATGTGTAAGCTTCCTATTGGATCCCATGTCTAAAAACTTGTTTGTAGTGCTGGAATGAAGAAGAAGAAAAATCTGCTCTGTTCTAGTTCATTCTCTTTCCCTATTTTGTGCAGAAAAATGTCAGATTTCAATTATTTGATCTGTTTTTTCTTGTTAATTTCTCACATATACAAGCTAAAACTACAGCCAACAGGGTGGAAGTTGTGTGTTTACAGTAACTCTCCTCTAATAGCATAGCAGAAAGCTTCTATGCCTCGTTATCCTATCTTTAAAACTGCCACTACGGTGTCGTTAAAGCGTAGTAACGAGAGTTAGATAACAAGATACTAAAACGAAATATTTAAAGTAGCACATTATTAGGATGCACCTGGATTTCTTTTTTGTTGGATTTCAGTCGAGGAAAAGAAATGAAAGGTAGAAGCATGTCGACGCGTGAAATCAATTCTAAAGTAGATTCCTTCCCTCGATCTGGTCTTCTGTAACAATCTGATCTTTCCATTATCTTTTTCTATTTTCTTGGGGATCCTAGGTGGGGAAATCTCAATAGCCAAGTGGCTTCTTATGGCTTTGGGGTATCTGAACCCAGTTGTTTAATTCCTTTTCATACATAATAGTATGCCTCTATCAATAAAAATTCCTGTTGTTTGACTATTAAGGTGCCGAGGACAGACGTAGATGCCCAGAAGGAGTTGTGAGGGAGAACTCCGATTGTTGACGATTTTCAACAGACGAGATCAGATCGTAGAATAGAGAAGGATTTTCTGCCGCTACTGAATCAGAAGTAGCTGCTTAGGTTTCATATAGTTGAATAGGCATCAGAATCCGCAATTAGTGCACATGAAAAAAAGAGGTTCTGCCCGTGAATCAGATCTGGGCTGTTCGGGAGAGTTGTGCAAGAGGTAGTGAAACTAGTCGAAAGTTGAAGCGGTTGGCAAGGTCCCAAAGAAGCATTTTACGATTCTCCGATCTATGTCATATTCTAAATTCACCGACATTAACCTCCGAAGACATGATCCATAGTAAAGAAGTAGACATGGTACGAATGGGATTGAGAAGGAGCTCTTCCCTTTGTAGGGTGCATGCATTGAACGCCATGTTGGCTCTTTCATCTGCGCTGGGGAAGGAAAGCAAGGAACTGATACGCAAAACTGACTGGCAAGCAAAGCACAACCTGATCTAGTGGCATCTTAGTTAGGACGAGTGGCATCAGAGTTGATTGATTTCGTTTCCACCACTGAAAGAGAAAGAGATAGACTGAGATCCCCTAAGAGGAATCATAGGAAGAAAGTAAGGAATGCCCCTTCTTTACAAAGGGATTCTCTCCCTTCCTTGAATGAAGAAAGAACTCTTCTTTATATACACAATTAGATGAATAGCCGCATCGAATAAAGGAAGTAAGAGGAACGAACCATCTCTTCTCCGGGGAAGTTACTCTTTTCATGAGAGGAATTGGTGTTCGAGACCTTGTCCCTTTCTTTTGATATAATGCGATCTAAGGTGGGCTTAGCGGATTGGCACTCCCCGGCCCAATCCCAAGTTTGACTCTTCTTCAAGAGTTCAGTTAAGGGCAAAGCAATCTTGGAGTAGTCTATCACAAATTTCCGGTAGTAGTTGGCCAAACCAAGGAACGAGCGAAGCTCCGATACGTTGGTTGGCGGCTGCCACTCCTGAATTGCTTGCACTTTTGCCGGATCCATTCTAATCCGACCATGCTCTATGACATGCCCCAAGAATTTCATCTTTGTTTGATCAAAAGAGCATTTCGACGACATACAGTTCGTGTTCCCGCAACCTGGTAAACACCTTTCTCAAATGCACTGAATGCTCTTCCAAACTAGAGCTGTAAATGACAAGTCGAGATAGACCACAACGAAATTCTCCAGATAGTCTCGGACTACCTGATTCATTAGCGTACAAAAGGTTGCTGGCGCGTTGGTCAAGCCAAACAACATGACAACGAACTCATAAGCTCCATACCTCGTGACACAAGTCGTCTTTGATTCATCCCCCTCTGCAATCCTGACTTGCCAGTACCCCGATCGGAGATCCAACTTAGTAAACACTGTTGCCTTGCTAAGCTGATCAAAACAGTCGGCGACAAGCGGAATGGGATAGTTGTTCCGAATGGTCACCTTATTGAGTGCTCGGTAGTCTACGCACATTCGAAGAGAGCCTTCTTGCTTCTTCTGAAAAAGAAGAGGTGCGCCATACGGTGACTTAGCTGGCTGAAGCAAGCCCGCATCCAGCAGCTCTTTCAACTGTTTCCTGAGTTCTTCCAACTCAGGTTGGTTGTGACATGCGATAGGGTGCGCGGGCTGGTGGCTTTGTGACCGGCACAAGGTCAATCTGATGATCAACTTCCCTTCGAGGCGGTAACTTATTATGGAGCTCATCAGGCATGACATCCTCAAAATCTCCCAAGACCTGCTTCACGGGCTTCGGTAAGGTCCCTGATGACTCTTCAATCTCCTGTCCTGCCAGTTCAACTAGGTACGTAGTTTCCCTACGTTTCAGCCCTTTCTTCGCCTGTAGGGCTGAGAGACTCTTCTCCCCAACTCTGGCAGAAAGAACTGGGATCATGCACGGCTTGGCTTGTTCCCAAGCATCGCAAGAGTGCCAGTACTCGGCATCACACTGGTCTTGGTTTCCCGAAAGAATTCTAACCCAAGAATCACTTTGAAGTCATCCATCACTACAATAGAAAAGCCCTTCAACAAAAGTCAGGCTTGAAAGCCTGAAGCTGATTCAATCTCGTAGCAGCTGTTGGTTTTGATTGTCTTGTAGCTGATGAAGCTTGAATTGAAAGCCTAGAGCTGTGGAGTGGTGTGTGGGACTCATGTAGTAGTAGCTAGACTCCGCGTGCCTCGCTCCTCCCTCATGTGTAAACCAATATCCCGTGGTAGACTTAAGCTCATCTAGGTCTCTTGCTTTCATTTTCTTAAAAAGTTTGGTAGGGGCTGCATATCTGAATAGGCCCTAAGGGTTAACAGAGTTGCTTAGGAGTCCAGTCAAGTTCCGAGGACGTCTACAGCACATCCGCGATTTCGAGCATAACATACGAGAATTGTTGGAGAATCGGATGTAACGTATGGTGGGTGCCAGCAACTTGAACTTGTTAGGAGTAGGGAAACGGAAGTCTTTCTTTGTATAGGTTGGGTTTGCTGGGCTTTGTTTGATGCTTACCTTCTTTTTAAAAAAGAAGGTTTGATAAAGTATCTTACGCGACCTTTTGCTGGATTGTTGGTCTGCAGTCTTGCCCTATAGAATGAATAAGGAGAGGCTCGAAGCTATTTGAGACCGAGCCACTCTTATACTATTCTTTACCTCACTCCCCTTGTTACTTAAAGGGCGAAGTCGCCGAAGCAAGTTTAAAGGCCAAAGAGTGATCTTTGAACGCTATTACGCATCCTTACGAAAGAAAAGAGTGGTTTTTGTTTGGGTATAGCAGGACTTGAACCTGCGACCATTAGGTTAAAAGCCCAATGCTCTACCAACTGAGCTATACACCCCCGATGTAGTAGTAAATTGGTGCGGAAAAGAGGGCGGTAGGCTTAGTAGGGCTCGAACCTACAATATAACCGTTATGAGCGGTACGTTTCAACCAATTAAACTATAAGCCCTTACGGATCTTTACATGCAATTCTCTCACTTCGGGAAGAGCGGACGGAAAGAGAAGGCCTTTGCTCTATCTGCTTCTTCCTCTTCCCAGGAATGAACAATTGGAAAAAACAAATCCAATTTGATATTGATTTTCTGTTTATAGATATATAATAATATAAAAAAGAGAATATATATTCTATCTAATTAAGTAAGCGGCCCTTTCGCGACTCAAACCGCCGGTACGCTTTCCGGCTCGCAACGACTCAAACGGGCGGGGGCTCTCTATTTGCTTGCAATGCCGGCTGTTCGCCTTTAGTTAGAAGTGAAAGTAGAGAGCGCCGTTTGCCCTACACTTAAAAAAGAAAAAAAGTATGGATGAAGTAAGAAAGAAAAACTTGGTTACGGGAACCGAAGGTTAGGCCGACTACTTTAGTAGAGCTAGACTTCAAATATTCTTACCCTTTCTGTCAATGTTGTAAATTCCCAGGATACTTATGTAGCCTTCTTGTGCATACAGTTGCCTAACTGCTTTCTTCCTCCGACTTCTTTAGCGACTTTCGGCTTCCCCACTTCCGCATCTGTCGTATTCGGGAAAGCTTGCTTCATGGCAAGCATTTAGCCTGATCTACTTCCACTTATCTACTCCAATATTTCGCTTTCAGGTGATCGTAGACCACCCTCCAACCCTGGTCACAGCCAGGATTCAAGATGCCTAAGTTCAGTAAGTATAGACAGGCAATCTAATGCAACATCTAGTCGCCTTTTGCAACGATTGCTGCATGTAAGAAGAAAATCTAAGAATGTTTTTCTATCTTTTCCAGAAGTCACTCGAGAGAGAAGCCGCACCTTAGTTTGCATTAGTTCCTGTTTATGAAATGAACTTTGGCCGAAGATGTTGTTTCCAGGTTCCTACACCAGTACAAGCATCAGACCGATCACCTGCCATCATTGGTTGAGCTAATGAACTTAACACAGAACCCAGATGAGAGTGTAGTGTCTTTCATAGATCGATGGAAAAGCCTCGCCTCAAGAGCGACATTCATGATACCCGAAGGCGATGCCGTCTGCATTGCTTTCTCCAACATCAGAGGTTCCACCAAGAGTGCTATCGCGTTAGGAGACTGTCGAACCTTCCTCGACCTAGATGAACGTGCAGTCTGCATGGAAAGAGAAATCAGGGACAGAACTATAACCTAATATACCAAAGCAAAGCACCGAGGACGGAGTCGAAAAAGACAAGGATCAAGAAGAATACCGCTACCAATCAGGTCAATACATTACAGTCCACTACTATAGCTCAGAGACCCACGACCGCAGGGAATCGTCAGGAGAATAATTATGAAAGGAGACCGCAACAGGCAACTCAGCAGGCAAGGCCACAAGCTGCAGCAAGACCACCAGCTCCTCTTTCCGTTATATATGGCCCCGAAACCAAGCTTTCGCCTATAGGTATTCTGTTTGAAAAACAAGCACTTCCATATCGAACAATTGGATCTATTATAGGGGGCAGCTCGCTAGAGATGCGAGGTTAGAGCTAGCCGGGTCCAGCTAGCGGCCAAGAGAGATGTGCCCTCCCTAATCAATAAGCGGGAGGGGTCGACTAACCAACATCATACGCTTCCGCATCCGCAGCAACTTCCATCATTTCACAGAATCCAATTCATTTCGAAATCATCACTTGACCACCAGATTCTATCTTGAAAGGTTTGGAACCCCGCTGTGATCGAGGAAGATTACAGTGACGCGACTGGAATTCAGATCATGAATATTCCAAGTCGGTGTCTGCCTGGGTCCATTAGGTGGAAGAGCTATTTCATTTCGATGAAATAGCAGACAGGCAATGAAGGCTACCTAACCTTCATGGAATTCGAGTTTCTTGCATATACTTCTTCTTGAAGAGAAATAGAGTGGCTCAGGAACATATTGGTAGAACGATATGGAGCAATTGTTGCCGGCCTAGACAATTGTGACAAACTAGAAGGCTGCCATGCTGAGATAGTACAGCTAGTCTTACAATAGGTAATCCAGACGTCTGTGTCTGATGTATGTGAGAGGGATCTTGACTGATGGAATATTTCCAGTCAGTATGTGGAGTCCAGATGAGATCTGGCTGATCCCGTGTCAAAAGGCCTTGGCAAGGACTTAGTGTCCGGAACATCGAGAGGGATGGGAAAAGCCCATAGTGAGTTGTGTTGTACTTTAGGGCAACCCAACCGGGTGAGATTCTCCTAGGTTCAATGGGAAAAAGAAGTCAATGTTACAACTGGTGAGAAGCACATGAATGCATTTTTTTTCTTCCCCCCCCTATGGTGATCACCTGAAAGCGAAATATTGAAGTAGATAAGAAAGCGAAGAGTTGGAGTAGATAAGAGACCTTGCACCCTCCCCAGGCCGGGACCATAGGTATAGGAATCAATCCACTGTCTCGTTGCCCGAGGAATCAGTTACAGTAGAGCCAAAGGCAGTGAATTGTTACGATGTGTGCCTCCTTTCTGGGGAAGCGCGCATGCAGGTGCAGGTCTGTGCAGCAGAAGCACAGCAGACAATGAATCTATGCTATGGGTCCCATGCCTTGTTAGACGACCCTCAAAAAAAGAGGTGCCAGCCTTAGGCGGAGGGGAGAGCGTAGATCGCCTTTACCAGGGGGATGAGGCTCGAAGCTATTTGAGTTGACTCCCGCGGCCTCTCGGTAGAAGAGGGAGAAAGCCCAGTCCTCTATCTCAGTCTCAACAGAAGGTAAGAGGAAGGGCCATTCCCTCTTTCGGGAATGGCTTAAAATGAAACCTTCATCATGTCAAGCTTCAGGCAACCGCTTTCTTGGATGATCTGCGGTCCATAGAATGGATCGTTCTCATGGGCGATGATAAGACCTTCGCCGATGTGCCTGCTTTTCACTATAGCTTCCTGATTAGGCCAGCTCTGGGAGGATAGGCGCTGTTGCTAGGATTTTTGAGATAAGCTTGTAGACAGTGTTACACAGGCTTTGAGGAGCGGCCTGAAATCTTTCAACCGATTGGCTTCAAGGGACTTTGGAAGAAGAGCAATGAGCATAGTGTTGAACTCTTTTCAGTACCTTCCGAGATTGCCATCGATATTTCCTCTCCACCAACTACCTTCTTTCTTATTTAAGAAGAAGTTCGGAAACCGTCAGGCCCCACTCACAAACTAGCTGCCCTCTCACCTTAAGCATTTCTTCTATTTTGAAATTGTCCACTAGCCCCATTCATTATTGGAATGCTCAAGCTCAATATCATATTTTTTGTGTTCTATCAACGAGGCGATCGAAGTGAGAAAGCACTGAGACAGATAGAAGTGTTCCGTATAGGTTCGTATATATACTGTGGTGCTATATGATCTTTAGCTATAGGTCTTGCGCAGTTAGTGTGTTTGCTAAAGTCAATATACGAGTCACGGAGTCAGAGGAAGTGGTAACGGTCGATGGATGTTCTTAAGTATTTGCTGACTGAAGCCTTACATCAAGGTGACAGGATTCGAACCTATGGCCCTCTGTACCCAAAACAGATGCGCTGACCAGACTGCGCTACACCTCGTCTCACCCTCCGAAGCATATAGATCTACCCGATCGATGAAGACTCGAACCGAACTCGCTCATCCTTTTTGTCACAAGGCCCCTCTTGAGGGGGAACCGCTTTTTTTAGAAAATCTGCCTCCAGCAAGATAGGGCGGCGCCAAAAAGCCGTATAGTGCAGGAGCGCTCACATTTTTTGGCTTCCTCTTTGACTTGCTTGAATTTCCAAACCCGGCTCGCTCCCGGCTACGGTTTGGACCCTTCGCCTGCTTAGAAGTGGATTCGAACCACTGACACAAGGATTTTCAGTCCTTTGCTCTAACCAGCTGAGCTACCTGAACCACTTTCCTAAAGTCTTTATTCTTCATCGAATAGCGCCCTAGCTTTATTCTTATAAGTCAGAATAAAGGGAAAAGCCCTTTTCTTTTAGAAAGTTTTTCGCTTGTTCGTCATTCGAGCAGCTCTTTCAACTGCCACCTAATCTCCCAACATGCTCAAGAACCGAGAGCCGTCCAGGGACGGCCGGAGGGAGCTTGCTTATAGAAAGAAGATAGGCCGGTCAAACAAAAACAACGGGCTCTCTGCGAGACTTTCACTAAGTAGTGCTATTCTGTCCTCCGGGGGACTGGACTCCACCAAGAGGTTCTTTCTCTCATGTAATTTCGCCCGCTCGTTCCACTTCCGTGCCGGAGGAAATGGGATTCGAACCCATGATACAATCTTCTTGTATGTCGATTTAGCAAACCAATGCCTTAAGCCACTCAGCCATACCTCCAAGTTGTTGATCGGAATTGGATGTGCCGGGTTTTGTTGGTTGCCCGAAGGGCTATCTGATCCGAAAAACTGCGTAAGCCGTAGCGCGCTAGCGCGCGTACTCTTCCTCCATGAGCGAGATTCTATCCAGTTCAACTGAACTGCCTAAGCATCCAAGCGAGACTCCATCCAAATCTGCCACTCGTTGGGCGACGCCTTCTTTTCTATGAACACTCTACCACTGAATGATGAACTTTGCCAGTCTCCGCCTCCGACCCGATTAGGAGAGAACACAAGGTCAAGCCCTTACCCGCTTGAATTCATATCTATGATTCTGACTAGTCAGAATAAAGAGAAAGCCCGGGGAACTTGACTGTGACTCTTCTATTACATTACGGAGAAGTCCATTCTCGTCATGATCGATCCACGTCCTACCGTAGTGCCCGGAGAACTAGGCTTGCTTAGCTTACAAAGCTAGCTTACTAACGCGAAGGCATTTTTCGTTGATTGCACGAGCTAGCCAGCCCTTTTCTTGCTTCCATCCGCCTAGAAAAACCAATTAGGTGGGCCGACCTTAGGCTTGACAGCTCGATGTAATAGAGCATCAGCGAAGTATTTGAGTAGCCTCTTGGCCGATTACAACGGCACGCTTACTGATAGGGATTATAGATCCTAGACGGCCCCCTTGTAGATCAATTTTTAGCCGAGGTTGGTCCGGCCTTCGCAGGATCGTAACCATGTGAAAATGAAAATCGTCGGTCTGGTAATCGACAATCTCTTCAATGACTGCAGAAGACTTGTGTGACTGGTCTCAGCACACCCATTTCCCTGAAGCAATCAAATACTTATTGGGCAACTTCTAAGTCTACGGTTTACCTCCCGATTCTCCTGCTACTGTTCCAGCTCCTCGAGAAGCAAGAAACTACGGCTCGAAAGCTGCAAGCGATTCGCGAGAGGGGAGGGGTATGGGTCTCGATCTGGAGCTACTGCATATGCGACTGGGTCACCCGGGTATAGAAGGTATTCCTCTACTGTGTATGGATCACTGGCTAAGGCTGGCTTAGATGGGCTTGACTTAGACGGCTTAATAATGGCTTAATCTGCATAATCTACTGAATCCACTTAAACTCAGTTCACTAAGTCAACTGCCCCCTGTTCCTTTCCCTGCCGGGTATGGATCTTTAACATAAATGAAATGGCATAAAATCTGATCTGTACGGTGAGTAACCCGGATAATAGTATAATATAACGAAAGAGATCTGTAAATGCTAAAGTATACTGCTGGATCTTGGTATGGGTCTACTAGTCATAGGTTGATATGCTGTTAGCTCTACGGGAGATAGATAGGTATGGAAGCCACTATGAGTATATATCAAGGTATGCTTCTAGATAAGGAACTGAGCCTCACGCCATAAACGGAATCCCTATCATGAGCGCGAGCATAATCAACTCTATCTACTGGGTCTATTGTACAGGGAAAGCCATCACTTGTCTCTAGCTCTTGATATGGAAGGTATACTACTATCACTTCTACCCCTTCTGGATCAACAACTGACTCAACCTTATCTACTAGTTCAGTACCAGTCCTTTCTTGATTGTAAAAAAAAAGGTTATACCGGTACTGATGCTACTACTAGTGCTTTGCCTCCTCCACTACAGGAGCCGGATAAGCTACTGAAGCCGCTACTCGTGCTAGTTAATCCATAATGAAAGCACGAGTGCTAAAGAATTTGCCGCTAGCTCTATTAATGATGCTATAGGTTACAGATATAGTACGATATGCCGCTAACCTCTATCTAGTAAGGTGAAGCCAGCTTCGAAAAAAAGGGGTTGGTTCCAAACCTGAGCAGAGTCTCTTCTAACAAAGATGGGATCAAGTAAGGCTGGGAGAATTTCAGTGCGAGCGTTAGCGGGAGTAGATCAACTGATTCACAAAAGCCAGGATGATTTCCAGCTCCATTCCTTCCTTCACTTCAGCTTCAGGTCGACAAAGGAGGATTTCATTGCTTGATCATTCAGATCATGCGCTACCTGCTCTTTTCTCTGGTTTAACCAAATAGAGTTTCCCAGTCAAAATCTGAGCTCACTAGGTGCTTTCTCGCTCCCTTCTGATCTTTTTTATCCCAGTTTGGTAAATCAAAGTGTGCTTTTTCCATCTCTTGCTTAGCTTGGGTGTGTGCTTAATGGCTGGCTCTCCTCAGTACCAAATGCTGAAGGTGGATAGTCTTTGCGAGCAAGGTCTGAGGTAGTCAATGGCCTTTTCTTTCCTTCCAAGAGTCATCGTCTTTTGCCATAACGTCTCAAAATACGGAAATGGCGTCGGTGGTAAACACGAAAAGCAGGAGTGGCCCGCCAGTAATAGGAGGCGACAAGACGGGAGCAGACATAAAAGTTTGAGGAATAAAAACCTTTTTCTTTGTGCTTTGGCCTCCAAACAAAGTTCGCGTCTTGACGGGAAAAGGATTGACATCGAGTTCTAGCTTTTGAGATCAAAGGCTGGAGCCGGCCCGGCAGACTACGCAACTCTTTGAGGTTACGAGGTGACGACATAGATTCACAACGGCTTTCACCTTAGCTGGATCAGCTTCAATTCCTCTCTCACTCACGATGAAAGCTAAGAGCTTGCTCGAAGAGGGGGGTCGTAGATCAGCTTTTTGTTGAATTGATTCAGGCGCTCAAAGGTAGGCTCAAAAAGTCGCACTCAGACATTCAGACACACAAACACAAACATGACAACCGGGGCACGTTGCTAAGGATGGGCTCCTGCTTTGAATATATAATAGATGAGCGTGACACATGCCATAATCAGACTAGAAGACCGACAGCAAGCAATAGCTTTCATTTTAAATGAAATTGTTTTGCTTTCCAGTCAGCGACACAGAAATGGTTGAATCAGAGTTCTTGAGATTGGATTGATGCCGTGTATGTCTTTCCCTTCTGGCTCTCACCGGTAGACCACCCCTATCACATGCCAATGAAAAAGAACCTAAACCGAGGTGCTTTCTCGGGCTAACCTTCTTTCTTTTTTTTTTGGCATTTCCACCAGATCCTTGCCCCTTTGTCTTTGTCCCAGCGCTGGCTTGGCTTCAAAATGGAAAGTAGGGCAAGCAAGAAAACTC